CCTGTAAATTCTTGCTCCCATTGGACCATTTGTATCTATATGCATCAGGATCCCGATTCATGGATCTCTCGGTTCGAGAAATAAGAGGATCAAACCATTTCTTCTGACTCTTTTTCAAATTCAATACATGTTGGTTGATCGTATATTTCATTATAGTTATATGATTCAGAGTATCATTTCCTATTTGATCCCTTTGAATTCCATATTCGAAGTTGCGATTGGATCTATTCATTAAAAAGAATCGATTCGATACATTTCTTATGTACCCATAGATGCTATATTGGATTTGAATCAGATTTCGGATCAATCTATATTGATTGACTGCCTCCATGATGTTGTTGCTAGCAAATACCGCTGTTTTTAGTTTTGGATCCTCCAAATCATTCCCGCAGTAGATCCGGACCGATTTTTTTCCGATCCTTCGATAAAAAGATTCATTCTCCTCATAAAAAAGAGGAGGTAGAACCAATAAAGATTTCTTTTTCGATTCATCTCTGGAGTTGAATACCTCATTCAATAATTTTTTTTGATCCAACCCGTAGGAATCAATAGAAAAGGCAAATCCCCTATGATACACCAGATCCGACTCGGTTATTGATAGAGTGAATAGATCTGCCATTTCTTGAAATCTCTCTTCTGATTCAAAATCGTGGTGTAACGTGTATCCCCCTTTGTTCCGGTTATGGAATAGATGAAATAAATCCAAAAATGGATTTTTTTTCAAGAATGAAATCTTATTGGAACTGTCCATATCTGGTTCATCCTTCGGAACCATATCACATCCCGGATCTGATGAAATAGGATGAATTGAGACGGTATTTTGTAAATACGTAATTATCTTGAATATATCAACCATTTCTTTATTTTCCGATCGCCTGGAAGGGACAAAAGAAACATCTTGTTTTTTCTTCCAAAATTTCTGATCTCTAGTGGACCTCTCAGTAGGATTCGAACCCAGATGAAGTTCTGACCATCTGTCAGAGAAAAAAGAACGAATTGATCTTGTAGGATTCCCAAGAAATTCTTCGATTTCTTTCGGAAGCAGATGATTATTCATCTGCTTCTCACGTTTCGTGAATAGCCGGGACATTGAGGAAGATCCAAAAAGGCATTTCGGGAATCGATCTGATTCTATCTCTGTTCGTTCCGTTTGAAGAAAGGAAGGATCCCAAAGAATCGATCTTTCTTTTAGTTGCTGAATCTCTGTTTGATCGATCAATGTGTGATATTCTGAATCCTCATTTCTAATGGAATCGAAATGATCTCTGGATTGATCAGAGGATCCTTTCGATTGGCTAGAATCCGTTACTTGAACTTGAACGAAAATAGATCTTGTGGAATCATATTGAATATTTGACAATACATTCCGTACCCTGCTAAAAAACCGATCCTTGTTTACCAACCACACATTGTCTAACCAAATCCAATTCTCTCTCGATACGTTCCTCAAAAAATCCGATTCGTGCTGATTCTTCCCCCAACTAACGAAGAGATCTTGGCGGAATTTCCACATATGAAATTGAGCACAATTTTGCAAAGAAATACCCCACTTGTTTCTCGAGAAGAGATGGGAAACGTGCTCAATATCATTTGATTGAATAGTTGCCTCAGCTCCTTGTTGTTTGAAGAAACCCTCCCCTTCAATTGGTCTTTTTTCACGAAAAGCAGACATGAGATAACAAATCAAGTCTTTCCCTAAGATTTCGAATAGCTGTCCCGAATTCAAGTTGATTATGTTTCGCTTCTTCCTCGGAGAAAGACGATCCAACAATTCCCAATCATGGTCCTTGCGGATCGGATCATCCGTATAGGATAAAAAAAGAAACTCCAGATATTTGCTATCTTTCTCTTTGAATGAGATCTCAATTCCAGCTACGGTTTCATTAGCTATCTTACAACTAGAATCCCTCTTTTTTCCGATCCGGTTCCTCCACCACTGCGAGCCCCGGTTCGATTCAGGCATGATACACTTTTGATTTTTGGGAAGAACCCAAGTACTCTCTTGCGGATCCATGAAACAACTCTCAGAAATCTTTTTCTCTTTTGGAAGATACAGGAGCGAAACAATCAACCTATTGATATTGGAAGACCAAAAAGATTCTTCCAATGTCTCATTTCTGGGTCCAATGGAATTCATAGGTATAGGAAGAAGCCCCATCAAATAGAGATTTTTTCTTTCGACCATCTTTCGATTGGTAATACGAGATATAAGGACCACTACTACAAGCAGTACTACACCTTTGATCGTGAAATATCGATTTCTTGTTGAACCCTGTGAATCACGTGAAAGTAGGATACTCCAAATTCGGGGGTCAGAGAGTTTCATAAAACGTTCTTGGTGGAAAAAAATGTGAGTGAAAGATCCCACTGAATCGAATTTGATCCATGAATCTAATAAATAGTGAGAATTCTTGATCTCTCTCAATATCTCTCTCAATTCGAAGATCCAGAATTGGAATTGATATCGTTTCATTGATTCCTCCTAAAGATTTTCATTGATTCCTCCTAAAGATTTCATTTCAATTGGAATTTGGTTATTCACGATGTACAATGAGCCCTGTTAAGCATCCATGGCTGAATGGTTAAAGCGCCCAACTCATAATTGGCAAATTCGTAGGTTCAATTCCTGCTGGATGCATGCCAATGGGAACGTTCCATAAGTCTATTGGAATTGGCTCTGTATCAATGGAATCTCATCATCCATCCATAACGAATTGGTATGGTATATTCATACCATAACATATGAACAGTAAGAACTAGAATTCTTATCGATACTGGAACTCATAGGGAAGAAAATGGAGTTATGGATGGAATCAAATATGCAGTATTTACAGAAAAAAGTATTCGGTTATTGGGGAACAATCAATATACTTCTAATGTCGAATCAGGATCAACTAGGACAGAAATAAAGCATTGGGTCGAACTCTTCTTTGGTGTCAAGGTAATAGCTATGAATAGTCATCGACTCCCAGGAAAGGGTAGAAGAATAGGACCTATTATGGGACATACAATGCATTACAGACGTATGATCATTACGCTTCAACCGGGTTATTCTATTCCACCTCTTATAGAGAAAAGAACTTAAAGCAAAATACTTAATAACACGGCGATACATTTATACAAAACTTCTACCCCGAGCACACGTAATAGAGCCATAGACAGTCAAATGAAATCCAATCCACGAAATAATTTGATCTGTGGACAGCATCATTGTGGTAAAGGTCGTAATGCCAGAGGAATCATTACCGCAAGACATAGAGGGGGAGGTCATAAGCGTCTATACCGTAAAATCGATTTTCGACGGAATGAAAAAGACATATCTGGTAGAATCGTAACCATAGAATACGACCCTAATCGAAATGCATACATTTGTCTCATACATTATGGGGATGGCGAGAAAAGATATATTTTACACCCCAGAGGGGCTATAATCGGAGATACCATTGTTTCTGGTACAGAAGTCCCTATATCAATGGGAAATGCCCTACCTTTGAGTGCGGTTTGAACTATTGATTTACGTAATTGGAAGTAACCAATTAGGTTTACGATGAAACCTAGAAATCAATCACTGATCCAATTTGAGTACCTCTATGGGATAGACCTCAACAGAAAACTGTTGAGTAACGGCAGCAAGTGATTGAGTTCAGTAGTTCCTCATAGAAAATTATTGACTCTAGAGATATGGTAATATGGAGAAGACAAAATTGTTTGAAGCACGCACAGAACCGGAAGCGCCCCTTGTTTCAAAGAGAGGAGGACGGGTTATTCACATTTAATTTGATGGTCAGAGGCGAATTGAAAGCTAAGCAGTGGTAATTATAAAGATCCCCCCGGGAAAAATAGAGATGTCTCCTACGTTACCCGTAATATGTGGAAGTATCGACGTAATTTCATAGAGTCATTCGGTCTGAATGCTACATGAAGAACATAAGCCAGATGATGGAACGGGGAGACCTAGGATGTAGAAGATCATACATGAGTGATTCGGCAGATTTGGATTCCTATATATCCACTCATGTGGTACTTTATCATACGATTCATATAAGATAAAGATCCATCTGTCTAGATATCATCATATACATCTAGAAAGCCGTATGCTTTGGAAGAAGCTTGTACAGTTTGGGAAGGGGTTTTTAAAAGAAGAATCTACTTCAACCGATATGCCCTTAGGCACGGCCATACATAACATAGAAATCACGCTTGGAAAGGGTGGACAATTAGCTAGAGCGGCGGGCGCTGTAGCGAAGCTGATCGCAAAAGAGGGTAAATCAGCCACATTAAGATTACCATCCGGGGAGGTCCGTTTGATATCCAAAAACTGCTTAGCAACAGTCGGACAAGTGGGTAATGTTGGGGTGAATCAACAAAGTTTGGGTAGAGCCGGATCGAAGTGTTGGATAGGTAAGCGTCCTGTAGTAAGAGGAGTAGTTATGAACCCTGTAGACCATCCCCATGGAGGTGGGGAAGGGAAAGCCCCAATTGGTAGAAAAAAACCCACAACTCCTTGGGGTTATCCTGCGCTTGGAAGAATAAGTCGAAAAAGGAAAAAATATAGTGATAGTTTTATTCTTCGTCGCCGTAAATAGGAATATTTAAAATCTCATTTTTTGAATTTGAAATAATGTGATGGGCGAACGACGGGAATTGAACCCGCGCGTGGTGGATTCACAATCCACTGCCTTGATCCACTTGGCTACATCCGCCCCTTATCTAGCTAAAGGATTTTCTCTTTTTTCCATTCATCATTATTGTATTTATTCTTACCTTCATACTTAGATCGAGATATTCTATTGGACATAGAATGCCAATCTTTAAAATGTAAAAAAAGGAGTAATCAGCTGTGGCACGTTCACTAAAAAAAAACCCTTTTGTAGCTAATCATTTATCAAGAAAAATTGAAAAACTCAACATGAGGGAGGAGAAAGAAATAATAATAACTTGGTCTCGGGCATCTACCATTATACCCAAAATGATTGGCCATACAATCGCTATTCATAATGGAAAGGAACATTTACCTATTTATATAACAGATCGTATGGTAGGTCACAAATTGGGAGAATTCGCGCCTACTCTGACTTTCGCGAGACATGCGAGAAACGATAATAAATCTCGTCGTTAATTTTGAAAAAAAATAGATACTTATCATTCATTGGCGGGGGATAACCTTATGATAAAGAAAAATAACTCAAATTCGAGTGGAGCTATAAAAGTTTTAGCTCAACATATATGTATGTCTGTTTTCAAAGCGCAAAGAGTAATTGATCAGATTCGCGGGCGTTCTTATGAGGAAACGCTTATGATATTGGAACTTATGCCTTATCGAGCATCTTATCCCATTTTAAAATTGGTTTATTCCGCAGCAGCAAACGCTAGTCATAATATGGGTTTGAACGAAACCGATTTATTCATTAGTAAAGCCGAAGTCAATGGAGGTCCTTTTGTGAAAAAATTAAGACCTAGAGCTCGAGGACGTAGTTATCCGATAAAAAGACCCACTTGTCATATAACAATTGTATTAAAAGATAAATCAAAATTATCTTTCGATGAATTTAAGATTTAGATTCATATTTAGAAAAAAAATAGATGGAAAGATAATATAATAAAAAATATGGGACAAAAAATAAATCCACTTGGTTTCAGACTTGGTACAACCCAAAATCATCATTCCTTTTGGTTCGCACAACCAAAAAATTTTTCTGTAGGTCTACAAGAAGATGAGAAAATACGGAATTGTATCAAGAACTATGTACAAAAAAATAAGAGAATATCCTCAGGTTTCGAAGGAATTGGAATTGCGCGTATAGAAATTCAAAAAAGAATTGATTTAATCCAGGTCATAATCCATATTGGATTTCCAAATTTATTAATAGAGGGCCAAACACGAGGAATCGAAGAATTACAGATGAATGTCAAAAAAGAATTTCGTTCTATGAACCGAAGAATCAACATTGCTATCACACGAATAGAAAAACCTTATGGAGACCCCAATATTCTTGCGGAATATATGGCTTCTCAATTAAGAAATAGAGTTTCGTTTCGAAAGGCAATGAAAAGAGCTATTGAATTAACTGAACAAACAGATACAAAAGGAATTCAAATACAAATTGCAGGACGTATTGACGGAAAAGAAATTGCACGTGTCGAATGGATCAGAGAAGGTAGAGTTCCTCTACAAACAATTCGCGCTAAAATTGATCATTGTTCCTATACAATTCGAACTATCCATGGAGTACTAGGCCTCAAAATTTGGATATTTGTGGATGAAGAATAATAAACCTTTATTTATCTTGTCATTCTATCCCTTTATTTATCTTGTCATTCTATCCCTTTATTTATCTTGTCATTCTATCCCTTTATTTATCTTGTCATTCTATCCAGTAATATAGTGATATATAGAACAAAAAACTAGAAACTTTTTCTATTTTTCTGTTAAATCAAACAAAAATAAACAATTCTAATTCTATAAGGTTAAATAAAAAAAGAAATTAACTTTTTTTTATATAATTGCTATGCTTAGTGTGTGACTCGTTAGTTTTTTATTTAGAGTTTTTAGTGGGATCAAAATAAAGACTGACCCCTAGTATTAACTCAATAACTACAACTACTATATAAAAATAAAAATAAACGAAAACGAAATAAAAATAAATGAAAACTAATAACTAACTTATTGCTTCATATTGTCGAGATCCCCAAAACAGTCACTATATGACTGGATCAATCATATAGTTGTAACAACTGAAATTGTTACATAACAAACAAATCCGATTGTGGATTTGAAAAAAAAAAATAACGGGATGCGGATAAATGGAAAGGTGATAGAAAGAGAGAACAAAAATATCAATGATATATGATTCCAATATGTATGGTCTATGAATTACCTCATATAAATAAAAGGCAGTGTAATAAAGCATTAATTTCATATTGTTTTAATATTGTTTAATATTGTATCAATTGATATATAAATAATAAATGATATATATATATAAATAATAAAGAGCTTCCGGTTAATAGAAACTGAGAAGATTGACTCGGGAACAGATTTTGTTGTGTTGAGAGCTCCATTGCAGAATTTAGGCCTAATCATTAATGGAGAAGCTATAGGAACGACGAAACCTGTGACTATACTCTATAGGATTCTATTTTAAATAGGATTCTATTTAAAAGAATCCAAATGATTGAGCAGGCAGGATGGCGAAATGAACCAAGAACAAATTTTGTTACTCTGAGAAGTCGTGGATTGATCCTACGAATAAAGCAGGAAAAGGAAAGAGTCAATATTCGCCCGCGAAACCCTTATTTCTTATTTATTGGATTCCAATATTGTCTTGATTCAATAATTTACTAAAAGAAAAGTAAAATAAATAAGGATCCGGAAAAGAAACATTATCTATATCTTAAACATTATCTATATCTTATAAATAGAAAAATCTAACCGTATATACAGATACAGTTACTTATCTAATATTCTTATCTAATAAATGAAATATAATATCAATAAATCCCATTACTTAGTTTAATGTATTAATTATTAAATACATGTGCATCTGTAATATTATCGAATCCTTTCATTCGTGAGGAGCTGGATGAGAAGAAATTCTCATGTCCGGTTCTGTAGTAGAGGTGGGAAAAAACCATCAACTATAACCCCAAAAGAACCAGATTTCGTAAGCAACATAGAGGAAGAATGAAAGGAATATCTTGCCGGGGTAATCGTATTTGTTTCGGAAGATATGCTCTTCAGGCACTTGAACCCGCTTGGATTACCGCTAGACAAATAGAAGCAGGACGAAGAGCAATGACACGATATGCACGTCGTGGCGGAAAAATATGGGTACGTGTTTTTCCCGATAAACCTATTACAGTAAGGCCCGCAGAAACACGTATGGGGTCGGGAAAGGGATCTCCCGAATATTGGGTATCTGTTGTTAAACCCGGTCGAATACTTTATGAAATGGGCGGAGTCTCAGAAACTGTAGCCAGAGCAGCAATTTCAATAGCTGCGTGCAAAATGCCTATAAAAACTCAATTTGTTATTTTAGGATAGGAATGTAGAACTAAATATAAAAAAGGGATGAAAAAACAACCACGAGTTTCTTTATTTCTAGACAAACACTATTTCTTCTTTTTCCTCATTCTTTGCATTGAAATAATAGATTCAAATAAAAATGATATGATTCAACCTCAGACCCTTTTGAATGTAGCAGATAACAGTGGAGCTCGAGAATTAATGTGTATTCGAATCATAGGAGCTGGTAATCATAGATATGCTCATATTGGTGACATTATTGTTGCTGTAATTAAAGAAGCAGTGCCCAATATGCCCCTAGAAAGATCAGAAGTAATAAGAGCTGTAATTGTACGTACATGTAAAGAACTCAAACGTGACAATGGTATGATAATACGATATGATGACAATGCAGCGGTTGTCATTGATCAAGAAGGAAATCCAAAAGGAACTAGAGTTTTTGGTGCGATTGCTCGGGAATTGAGACAGTTGAATTTTACTAAAATAGTTTCATTAGCTCCCGAGGTATTATAAAGACTCATAGTCATAGATCAAACTATGATATTGTTCTAGTAGGATATCTGAAATAAACCCAATTAATAGATTGTGTCTCACGCATATACTTTTAATAATTGAATAAAAATTTAATAATAAATTTCTTATTCAAATTTATTATTAAATTAAATAATGAATACTTTGAAGTATTCAAATAAAAAAACATGTTGATTATATCAAAATTAGGAAGCACCGATAATTAGAATTCATCATGGGCAGAGACGCTATTGCTGATATAATAACTTCTATAAGAAATGCTGACATGAGTAAAAATGGAACGGTTCGAATAGCATCCACAAATATCACCGAAAACATTGTTAAAATACTCCTACGAGAGGGTTTTATTGAAAATGTTCGGAAACATCAGGAAAGTAATAAAAATTTCTTGGTTTCAACCTTGCGCCATAGAAGAACTAGGAAAGGAATATATAGAACTATTTTAAAACGTATCAGTCGACCCGGTCTACGTATTTATTCCAACTATAAAAAAATTCCTAAGATTTTAGGTGGAATGGGAATTGTAATTCTTTCCACTTCTCGAGGCATAATGACGGATCGAGAAGCTAGACTAGAAAAAATTGGAGGAGAAATTTTGTGTTATATATGGTAATCTTCCTCCGGTATCCCAATTTTATCTCTAACTTCCTATTTGTGAAATAGAGAGGAAAGGTGAGTTATATAACTCTTCCTCCATTAGTTGATACTTCAAGGAGGTTGCCTGGAATGAAAAAAAATGATTCATGACAGTTTAATTACTGAATCATTTCCCAATGGCATACTCTCCGAATCCGTTTCTATAATGAAGATCTAATTCTAGGTTATATTCCGGGGAGGATCCGACGAAGTTTGATACGAACACTGCCGGGGGATAGAATCAAATAAGGCAATATTATTCAATCAGGGGACGTATAATTTATAGACTTCGGAACAAAGATTCGAACGATTAGATAGATTCTTTTTGAAAACATCCCTTTCATCAAAGGTACAATTTAAAGCAAAAAAAAACAAGAGACCTAGTTTCTTCCAAGGAATGGATTCAAAATTAAAGTAAGGAGTGAGAAATATGAAAATAAGAGCTTCTGTTCGTAAAATTTGTGAAAAATGTCGACTGATCCGTAGGCGCGGACGAATTATAGTGATTTGTTCCAATCCGAGACATAAACAGAGACAAGGATAATCTTTCTAAAGTTTCTCAAAGAGGGGTTATGTAAAAATAAAAGATTTGTTTTAACATGAAATGGATATCTCCGTATCTTTCTATATATAATATATTTCTGATTCATATTTATGAGATGATAAAATATGGCAAAACCTATACAAAGAATTGGTTCGCGTAGGAATGGGCGTATTGGTTTACGTAAGACTGGACGTAGAATACCAAAAGGAGTTATTCATGTTCAAGCCAGTTTCAACAATACCATTGTAACTGTTACAGATGTA